ACCTTTCAATTCATAGATGTGGATCTCGGACCTATGAATGGGGATATTCCCGATACTCACAAAGAAAAAGGGAAGTAACTTGGACAAAAAGGGAAGTGACTTGGACAAAAAGAGAAGTGACTTGGACAAAAAGAAACGAAGTGTCTTAGACAAATCTTCTTTGTCGATAGCCTCGGACCAATCAATCGAATATTGATTAATACGTAATCGATCGAACACTACTTGCACTACTTGAAAAGGATTCTTCTGTTCAGAAACGAAATGTTCCAAATGTTCCTGGAAATTCTTGCTCCCATTGGACCATTTGTATCTATATGCATCAGTATCCCGATTCATGGATCTCTCAGTTCGAGAAATAAGAGGATCAAACCATTTCTTCTGACTCTTTTTCAAATTTGATAAATGTTGGTTGATCGTATATTTCATTATAGTTATATGATTCAGAGTATCATTTCCTATTTGATCCCTTTGAATTCCATATTCGAAGTTACGATCGGATCTATTCATTAAAAAGAATCGATTCGATACATTTCTTATGTACCCATAGGTGCTATATTGGATTTGAATCAGATTTCGGATCAATCTATATTGATTGACTGCCTCCATTATGTTGTTGCTAGCAAATACCGCTGTTTTTAGTTTGGGATCTTCCAAATCATTCCCGCAGTAGATCCGGACCGATTTTTTTATGATCCTTCGAGAAAAAGATTCATTCTCCTCATAAAAAAGAGGAGGTAGAACCAATAAGGATTTCTTTTTCGATTCATCTCTGGAGTTGAATACCTCATTCAATAATTTTTTTTGATCCAACCCGTAGGAATCAATAGAAAAGGCAAATACCCTATGATACACCAGATCCGGCTCGGTTATTGATAGAGTGAATAGATCCGCCATTTCTGGGAATCTCTCTTCTGATTCAAAAAAATCGTGGCGTAACGTGTATCCCCCTTTGTTCCGGTCATGGAATAGATGAAAGAAATCAAAAAATGGATTTTTGTTCAAGAATGAAATCTTATTGGAACTGTCCATATCCGGTTCATCCTTTGGAACCAGATCCGGGATGTGATATGGTTCCGAAGGATGAATTGAGACGGTATTTTGTAAATACGTAATTATCTTGAATATATCAACCATTTCTTTATTTTCCGCTCGCCTGGAAGGGACAAAAGAAACATCTTGTTTTTTCTTCAACAATTTCTGATCTCTAGTGGACCTCTCAGTAGGATTCGAACCCAGATGAAGTTCTGACCATCTGTCAGAGAAAAAAGAACGAATTGATCTTGTAGGATTCCCAAGAAATTCTTCGATTTCTTCCGGAAGCAGATGATTATTCATCCGCTTCTCAGGTTCCGTGAATAGCCAGGACATGGAGGAAGATCCAAAAAGGCATTTCGGGAATCGATCTGATTCTATCTCTGTTCGTTCCATTTGAAGAAAGGAAGGATCCCAAAGAATCGATCTCTCTTTTAGTTGCTGAATCTCTGTTTGATCGATCAATGTGTGATATTCTGAATCCTCATTTCTAACGGAATCGAAATGATCTCTGGATTGATCAGAAGAAGATCCTTTCCATTGGCTAGAATCCGTTACTTGAACGAAAATAGATCTTGTGGAATCATATTGAATATTTGACAATACATTCCGTACCTTGCTAAAAAACCGATCCTTGTTTACCAACCACACATTGTCTAACCAAATCCAATTCTCTCTCGAGACGTTCCTCAAAAAATCCGATTCGTGCTGATTCTTCCCCCAACTAACGAAGAGATCTTGGCGGAATTGCCACATATGAAATTGAGCACAATTTTGCAAAGAAATACCCCACTTGTTTCTCGAGAAGAGATGGGAAACATGCTCAATATCATTGGATTGCATAGTTGCCCCAGCTCCTTGTTGTTTGAAGAAACTCTCCCCCTCAATTGGTCTTTTTTCACGAAAAGCAGACATGAGATAAGAAATCAAGTCTTTCCCTAAGATTTCGAATAGCTGTCCCGAATTCAAGTTGATTATGTTTCGTTTCTTCCTCGGAGAAAGACGATCAAACAATTCCCAATCATGGTCCTTGCGGATCGGATCATCCGTATAGGATAAAAAATGAAACTCCAGATATTTGCTATCTTTCTCTTTGAATGAGATCTCAATTCCAGCTATGGTTTCATTAGATATCTGACAACTAGAATCCCTCTTTTTTCCGATCCGGTTCCTCCACCACCGCGAACCCCGGTTAGATTCAGGCATGATACACTTTTTCTTTATTGGGAGAACCCAAGTACTCTCTTGCGGACCCATGAAACAACTCTCAGAAATCTTTTTCCCTTTTGGAAGATACAGGAGCGAAACAATCAACCTATTTCTATTGGAAGACCAAAAAGATTCTTCCAATGTCTCATTTCTGGGTCCAATGGAATTCATAGGTATAGGAAGAAGCCCCATCAAATAGAGATTTTTTCTTTCGACCATCTTTCGATTGTTAATACGAGATATAAGGACCACTACTACA